TATATGTTATCCACACACACATATATGATAGGAGGATTCTATGTAAGAAAAATTTTACGAGATTCTCTTTTCCGGAGGTAAACTATCCATTGCAAGTAATTCAGTTCTTATAACTTATAATTAAGTAAATGCTCAACACCCAAGTAGGCTTACAAAGTTGATCATGATCAAGTGCTTTCTGGGTCATCTCATACCTTACGGTTGACTTTTATCACCCCCCAAAAAAATCGAAAGACTTTTTACATACAAAGGATTTACTTGTTACTAATATAATCTAGCCTCTGTTCTTCTTTAGATCTCCTTGTTTCACTCCGATAGTATCAGAAATAGAGAAAATGCAGAGGAAATGAATACATTTCCATACTATTTAATTAAGTGAAATAGATAAGACACAATCTATCTGGATTATAGCATCACCTATTCTACTGGATATTACGGAGCCTGTTCATGCAGGACATGATGGAGTCTGATCATAGAAAGGATTCTCTTCAAGCGAACCAGCCTACCCTCTGCGGGGGGCTTACGCGGTGGTTGGAACGAAGACACATTGATTTGTAAATTCAAATGTGGCAGATAAGATAAAGTCATATATCTGCGCAGCTCAATCAATAGTTCAAGTCACACACTCCCATAATCCATTTTTTCTTTGGAGAATTCCCTTCAACTATCAACTTTTTGTACCTATAAATAATCCAATTTTGTGAAGTTGAGGGAAAACATCCAAATACATGTCTTATTCTTTTAAATAATCCATATTTGTAGCAATGAAATACTATCCTTCCTCCCCCAAACGATAAATGATCGATTACAAATATCTATGATCCATATTCCCTATAAAGGACCAGAAATGCCTTGCTTACGTATCATTGGAAAGTGCATTAACATAAATACGGCAGTAAGAAGAGGTAATACAAAAGTGTGTAAACTATAAAAACGAGTCAAAGTAGATTGTCCGACACTAGCACTTCCGCGTAATAACTCTACCAAAGACGATCCTATTACAGGAATAGCTTCAGGTACACCTGTTACAATTTTGACTGCCCAATAACCAATTTGGTCCCAGGGTAAGGAATAGCCAGTTACACCAAAAGATGCGGTCAATACAGCCAAAACTACACCTGTAATCCAGGTCAATTCGCGAGGTTTTTTAAAGCCACCAGTGAGATACACACGAAATACGTGCAGGATCATCATTAGGACCATCATACTTGCCGACCATCGATGAACTGATCGTATTAACCAACCAAAGTTAGCTTCAGTCATTATATATTGAACAGAAGCAAAAGCCTCAGTAACGGTCGGACGATAGTAAAAAGTCATAGCAAACCCCGTCGCTACTTGGACTAAAAAACAAGTAAGTGTAATTCCTCCTAAACAATAAAATATGTTGACATGAGGAGGAACATATTTACTAGTTATATCATCTGCAATCGCCTGAATCTCAAGCCGTTCTTCGAACCAATCATAGACTTTATTGAGATAGGTAAACCAAGGAGACTCCCCCCTCTACGAGTCGTATGTGAGAATTTCATCTCGTACGGCTCAAACAGAAATACCCAAATATTAGTTTTAACGGATATGGGTAATAGTTTGAAATTTTTTCAATTAATCCTATGATTCCACTCTTCTCGCAAGATAGGAAAAATATAGAAATCCGAAAGATCTTCTTTGTGGTTATAATGCCAAAATATCAAGTCGGCTCACTCGTCTTTATATTGATCGTTACAGGCCTATTGAATATTCTCTATATACTTAACTTTTTTATTTTCTTTATTTGTGTTATTTTTTTTTTTTTTTTTTGGTATATGTAATACAGCTTTACTGCTGTCTTCTTTCTTATTGATAGGAATTCTCTTGTTAAGACCCTATGAATCGATTAAAAAAACCCCAGATTCATACCAGAACCACGATGATTCACTAAAACCTTCAATCTAAGCCAAAAAATTCTTTGAGTAAGAACTGTTGGATCATCACTTATTCAATGAATAGATAGAATGTTCAATGAATAGATATAATGAAAAAAAAAAAATACAAAAAAAAAACATTTGTCCTTTGATCAAAAGAAAGATAAGCGTCAGTTTGAAAGAATACAAATCTTTTGATTTAGAACTTCTATAACTCGTTGAAACATTTTTTGAAGTCCGGCTGCGAGGTCTAAATAGTAAATATGAATCATAGTTTTAATAATAGTTCGAATACTTTAGAATATATTTTATCTATTATCTATTCCGTGTTCCAGATACTCGAATAAATATCTGACGGGGTAAAACCATCTCTATTAAAGATGACAGTCCCTTTCTCTGTACTATCAATAGGATCAATTCTAACAAGTCACACACTCATATTCCGGAAATACAGAAACAAAGAAATTCCGCGGTCAGACTACCAAACCAAAATCGAATGAGATAAAGAATAGAAGACCTAATCCTTTTGTATTGAAAAGCTAGTTAGTTGGTTCTTGTGAATCTAATTCATCGAAATTCCATCCAGTAAAATGGAAGAATTATAAATCTCTAAAATAATAGATAAAAATATTGCAAATAGAGCCATTGCAACACCCATCAAGGGAGTCGTTCCCCACCCAGGAGCTACTTTACCATATTCTGAATTCAATGGTTTCAATAACTCTCCTACAATAGTTCGTCTTGGACCAGATCTAGAACTACCCTCAACGGTTTGTGTAATCATAAATCCTATTTTTTATTTATTGGTATCTGTTGACTTTGTATACCATTCTGCTGTAAATAAATGATCTTATCCTAGATCCATTGTGGTCTTGAAATTATAGAATAATGGAAACAGCAACCTTAGTTGCCATCTCTCTATCTGGTTTACTTGTAAGTTTTACCGGGTACGCCTTATATACTGCTTTTGGGCAACCCTCTCAACAACTAAGAGATCCATTCGAAGAACATGTGGACTAGTTGAAGTAATGAGCCTCCCAATATTGGGAGGCTCATTACTTCAATTGATAGAATGAAAAAATCATTTCATCTTTTTAGTTGGAACTTTAGGTGGTTCTCTAAAAAAGATAGCGAAAAAAATGATTCCTAAAGTCGAGACTAAGAGGAATGTATAAACCAATGCTTCCATAGATTTGATCGTGGTTTACAATTATAGCTTTCATACCTGTTTATTTTGGATCGGTCTCCCGGATAAAGAAAAACAAAAAACAATAGTAAAAGAGAAAGACAGCGATTCAAATCAAGATTTATCCGGTTCCTCCTATGTCAAATTCAAATCACAACAAAGAAAAGAAAGTCGAAAAGGAACAGAACAATGTTGTATCAGACTACCTGTCTTTTTGTAGTTGGATCTCCAAGTTTTTGGAATGCTCCAAATTCCACTTGAGCATCCAAATCTGGGTCAATACCAGCAAAAACATCTCTGAACAAGGTTCTAGCACCATGCCAAATGTGTCCGAAAAAGAAAAGAAGAGCAAACGAAGCATGTCCAAAAGTAAACCAACCCCTTGGACTGCTACGAAAAACACCATCCGATTTCAAAGTAGCACGATCTAATTCAAAAATTTCACCCAATTGAGCACGTCTAGCATATTTTTTCACAGTAGCAGGATCACTATAACTGACGCCATCGAGTTCGCCGCCATAGAACTCAACAGTTACACCTACTTGTTCGACACTATACTTTGATTCTGCCCTTCTAAAAGGAACATCGGCTCTAACAATTCCGTCTCCGTCTACCAAAACAACCGGAAATGTTTCAAAAAAGGTAGGCATACGACGTACAAAAAGTTCACGCCCCTCTTTATCTATAAAGATAGGGTGTCCTAACCACCCAACAGCTATTCCATCCCCGTTGTCCATTGAGCCCGCTCTAAACAATCCCCCTTTTGCCGGATTATTGCCGATGTAATCATAAAAAGCTAATTTTTCAGGAATTTTAGACCAAGCTTCGGATAAACTTTGATTTTCGGCTAGTCCAGCACCAACTCTTCGATATATTTCTTGCTGGAAGTATCCCTGATCCCATTGATAACGAGTGGGACCAAATAATTCAATCGGGGTTGTTGCTGAACCATACCACATAGTTCCAGCAACAACAAAAGCTGCAAAAAAAACAGCAGCGATACTACTGGAAAGTACGGTTTCAATATTTCCCATACGTAATCCTTTGTACAGACGTTGGGGTGGACGGACACTAAGATGGAAAAGGCCTGCTAATATGCCTAATGTCCCTGCTGCAATATGATGAGAGGCTATTCCCCCAGGAACAAAAGGATCAAAACCTTCCACACCCCACGCGGGATTTACGGATTGTACCCTTCCGGTTAGTCCATAAGGATCGGACACCCATATTCCAGGACCATACAATCCTGTTACATGAAATGCGCCAAAACCAAAGCAAGCCACCCCTGAAAGAAATAAATGAATTCCAAAGATTTTAGGCAAATCCAAAGATGGTTTTCCTGTACGTTCATCACAAAAAATTTCTAGATCCCAATAAACCCAATGCCATATAGCCGCCAAGAAGCACAAGCCAGAAAACACAATATGTGCCCCAGCCACACCTTCGTAACTCCAAATACCCGGATTTGTTATAGTCCCTCCTGTGATACTCCAACCGCCCCATGAATTGGTTATTCCTAAACGAGTCATGAAGGGTATAACGAACATACCCTGTCTCCACATTGGGTCAAGAACAGGGTCAGAAGGATCAAAAACCGCTAATTCATATAGAGCCATCGAACCGGCCCAACCAGCAACCAGAGCTGTATGCATTATATGAACAGAAAGCAAACGACCAGGATCATTCAATACGACGGTATGAACACGATACCAAGGCAAACCCATGAAAATACCCCTTCTATCAACAAAAAATAGACACTATGTAACTTTATTGCACTGGAAAAATATGCTATGGACCCTCTTTTTGTCAGTGGATTATCTCGGGTAAAGGATTAATATTTGGTCTAGTTTTTTTAGTAATAATGGAACAATTCTATTCGTAGGAACAAAAAGAAGCCGATCTATTCTATACCCGATAAGTAACAATACGCAATGATAAAAGGGGGTTGACCCTATTTTATTTTATATTTATATTTTATATTTATATGCGTATTTCTATGAGTGAATGCAGACATATTTGTTCATCACTCCAAGGACCTATTCATAAGAATTTTCCTTTATTCATTTGGTCTTCTTTTTTTTTTTTTTATTATTTATTTATTTATGAACTTATTCAATCTATAAATCTAGAAATCAAATAGGATATGATAAAATACAATTAGGATAAGGACCAATCATTATTAAGACAATAAAAGAAACCCATTGGTACGCTTCCGCATAAGAGCGCGATATATCACGTCTTTGTGTCGTCATTTTATGCCCATCGGTGTTCCAAAAGTGCCCTTCCGGAGTCCGGGAGAGGAGGATGCCTCATGGGTTGACGTATAGTGTGGCTTGTCCGATATATTGGGTCATGTGGTATTTCCCCGTTATCTCCCCCGATCGAGATATCCCCTCCTTCCCTCCAAAAAGATTGATTGAATCATCAAAAATTGGAAGTGTGAAATTCAATTCGATCTTTTTTTGAGGGGATATCCAGATCCGGATTAATATTATCAATTTAGAAGAATCTATGGTTGGCTTAGTTGGACCAATAAACCAATAAAATGAAGAATCCAGGCTCTGTTTATAAAAAAATCCAATTGGGAATATATCTACGATTATTACTTATCAGATATTTGGCAGAAACCTTGAAATAAATTGAAGAAAAAAAAAGTCGTAGCAAAAAGACGTGGTATTGGAATATTTGTACTATATGTGCAAATCCAAATCGGGCAGATCTTTTCTTTATTACTCGGAGTAGAACAGAAACCTAAAAGAATTGAAGAAACCCATTCCGAAACAAGAAAATGACATTGAGATTTGGATTCGATCTCAATGAAAACAATACATCAATGAGAACTTAGTTCAATAAGTTTAGTTTATTATAACATGTTTATTATAACCTAAGTAAACGGGTCAAAAATCGTCTTTCTTGAAAAATTTAAGAAAAAACCCGCTATGAAAAAAAAGGGTTAACTCTACACATTGATTCTTTTTGGTGATTTTTGGTGAACCGTATGCATCAAAAGGTGCAGGTACGGCTCCTAAGAGATAAAATTTTATCCTAACCAATCGACTTTATCGAGAAAGACTACTTTTTTTAGGCCAAGAGGTTGATAGTGAGATATCGAATCAACTTATTGGACTTATGGTATATCTCAGTATAGAGGATGATAACAAAGATCTTTTTTTGTTTATAAACTCTCCGGGCGGATGGGTAATACCCGGAATAGGGATTTATGATACTATGCAATTTGTGCAACCAGATGTACAGACAGTATGCATGGGATTAGCCGCTTCAATGGGATCTTTTATTCTGGCAGGAGGAGAAATTACCAAACGTCTAGCATTCCCTCACGCTTGGCGCCAATGATTCTTTTATTTGAAGAAAAAAAGAAGACTATGCCTTCGCCATATGAATATTAAGTAATAATAGCACAGCACTTCGAGTTCGATATGATAATTTTTTTGTTTTTTTCAAAAATTTTTCAATTATGTACCGAAAGGGTAGTATGAAAAGGGGATATTTCCTATTTTATCGCATCTATCGGGAGGAGCCTATTCCAGCGTCACAAACTTTTTTGTTTTCACACCGGAAAAGAAAGCTTTTAAGAATATTTATGAAGACTATGAAAAAAAAAAAAGAAACTTTGGGATTGCTGAATAAGAGACGCAATAATAAAGAAACGGAACCATCATAGTATTTTTTTAACTACTACACAAAACAAAAAAGGAAGGGTGGTTATTGGGTCATTTACCGATCCGGGTCTGATAGACCCCCTACATTTTCTATTTCTTCAATAGAAGGTAAAAAGAAATTCCGTTGTAGAGCCGTATGCAATACGCAAAAGATGCCTGTACGGTACGTTTGTTCAATTCCGTCTTATCTTTTTTTATTATTTATCTCTCTCGCTTTATCGTGCGAAATAGGAACCGTTTTTTATGTTATATCATCAGGGTAATGATCCATCAACCCGCTAGTTCTTTTTATGAGGCACAAACGGGAGAATTTATCCTGGAAGCGGAAGAACTACTGAAACTGCGTGAAACTCTCACAAGGGTTTATGTACAAAGAACGGGAAAACCTTTCTGGGTTGTATCCGAAGACATGGAAAGGGATGTTTTTATGTCAGCAGCAGAAGCCCAAGCTCATGGAATTGTTGATCTTGTAGCAGTTGAATAAAAATTAGCGAGTATTTCGCGCCAAGGTTTGAAATTTTATCGTTTTACCGAGTTTAATAGAATATTTTCAATTAATATAATTAATCTAGTAATATTAATTAATATTAATAATATTAATAGAGAAAATAATAGAGAGAATATAAGTAATTCATAATCATCGGATTAGGATTGATATAAACCAGCTCATTATGTATATGACTCAACATGCCAACTATAAAACAACTTATTAGAAACACAAGACAGCCAATCAGAAATGTTACGAAATCCCCCGCTCTTCGGGGATGCCCTCAACGCCGAGGAACATGTACTAGGGTGTATGTGCGACTCGTTCAGATCATGGACTAAGACAAAAAAATAAAGGAAAAAAATTCCAATATAAGTGATCAGTACCAATGAAATAGGATAGAATGCAAGAAACTATCTTCAAAAAAATCGATTCCGAATATCTATCTTTCTATTGTGTATCAAATTTATGGTTTCCGTTGGTGCAAATCCAATCACCTCCATTTGCAATTTCAAATGCGAAAGACTTTCCCATTGGTAGCAAATAGTTATCTATTAAGCAGGGGATATCCCATTTTAAAACTTGCAAGAACGGACTAACAGGGTCAGCTACTCAGCTAATCTTCATACTTAAATACCGTTACTGTGTAGGTAGATTTCGTTGTGAAAGACCTATTACTAGATATTTCATAGGTAGAGCCAAAGAGTGTGAACTGTACAAGTTAACAATAGCATTGATTAAATGAAGGAAGGGGCTCCGGTGTATAGAGGGGACCTCGCCATTTAAGAAGTAACCATAGAAACGATGGAACCCACTATTTCTTTATCCATTTCTATTTCATTTACTATGTTTTTTTTGATAACTAGTCTCGATACAATTTTATATTTCGAGGTGAAATGCTTAGAAATTTCAATAAAAAAATCGTGGTTGGGAAGGTTATAGTAGCAAAAGCCATTGGAATTTTGATTTTATACACTGGAATAATCCGTTTTGTTATTAATGGACTAGGAAAAAGGGGGGAAAGAATAACTAAAAGAAACGAAATCCAAATAGTTATTCATCAAAGTTTCATTTATTCAATGACTAGAATTAAAAGAGGATATATAGCTCGGAAACATCGGACAAAAACTCGTTTATTTACATCAAGCTTTCGGTCAAGACTTACTATTGCTCAACAGAAAATAAAAGCTTTGGTTTCGGCCCATCGAGATAGAGATAGGAAAAAAAGAGATTTTCGTCGTTTGTGGATCAGTCGAATAAATGCAGCAATTCGAGAGAATAAAAAGAAAATATACTATAGCTATAGTATATTCATGTATAATCTGTACAAGGGGCAGTTGCTTCTTAATCGTAAAATACTTGCACAAATAGCTATATTAAATAGGAATTGTTTTTATATGATTTCCAACGAGATCATAAAATCAAAATTCCCCGGAGACTGAACTCCGGGAAAGTAGAGTAGGTATTTGTATGAAAAAATAGAATCATATGATAAAGTCGTCAAAATGAGCAACCACGTTCAATAAAAAAAGATTTATTCTTCTTCAACGATTCTCTTTTTTCTGACAACACGACAATCCAATTTGGATTATCGTAGTTTCGAACAAAACATCAATCCGCATTTCATTTGAGTTTAGATTGGAATTTGAATTGAATTGAAGAGTAAACCTTTTTTTTTGTTTTAAGCCCAGTAGCTTGAGTAGTTGACTCACTTTTTTCAAATTCTTTTTTATTATTACGAAAAGGTAACGAAGATAAAATACGAGCTTGTTTTATAGCAATCGTAATTAATCGTTGTTGTTTTAAGGTCAATCTATTCACCCGTCTAGATAATATTTTTCCTTGTTCACTAATAAATCGACTAATTAAACTCATGTTTTTATAATCAATTCGATCCCCCGATTGGATCGGGGGCAAACGCCTACGAAAAGATCGCTTAGATTTAGGAAAGAGTCGTTTAGATTTATCCATGGTTTGTTTATTTCTTATCCCGAAAATACCATTTCTTACAAAATCTTATTTGTTTTGTTTCTATTTATTTAATATTTTAATAGGTTTATATTTCTATATGTTATATATCTAGATAATTTATATTTATATAGATAGACAATTTATATAAACATGAAATAATATCTCATTTTTCATTTGGAGGGATGACACACAGGCAATCCATTTTATCTATTTCTTTATCTCCCCGTGAATCGTATGTTTGCAACAATAGGGACAAAATTTTCTCAATTCCAATCGACTAGGCTTATTGTGTCGATTCTTTTGAGTAATATATCTTGAAATACCCGTTGATTCCTTATTAACATTAACACTGTTTCGAACACAATCGGTACATTCCAAAATAACCGTTACTCGTATATCTTTACCTTTGGCCATGAACCTCCTTTGGTTTTTTGATTCACTTAAAACTCTTCTATTTTCCGATTCGAAGCGAAGAAGAAGAAAGGAAGGAAAAAATAGAAGTTGCTAATCCGAAATCCAATTAGGACAGATTTCGGTGCCATCAATAGAAGTATAGTAATAATTAAGTAATACAATGATTTCTAACTATCTTTAGAATCACAGTACATTATTTCAGTTTTTTATTTAAGTATCTTGTATGAGATTGTTGCCCCGCGCTAGCGATTCTATTTTCAGCCTCATTATTAATGAAATTCAATTGAAACCCGGGACCAGATTGCAAGTTTCATTGAGGTTGAATCCACTTTTTCTTTTTTCTCTTTTCTTTCGAATTCGAAAAAAAAAAACAACGAAAAACAGAAGGGAATTAATTTCTTCACCCCTTTCCGTCTCAATAACTAGAATGAAAAAAAGGGGAATATCAACGCATCTGGGAATAAACGATTGATCTCTATCAATAGACCGGCCAAGGCTCCGAACCATAGAGTACTTATCACTGGTGCCACGGAGAGATATGTTTTTAGATCTCGCATTTCAAATCCTCCTTTCTTTATTCTTATTCTTTATTGTAATTTGTAATACATAATGGTAATCCATATATGATCAGATGTATATTTAGTTAATAACCACTTGTATTTGTACGCAGAATCCCTAATTCAAATAGAAATGTACAAAAATGACTTAGATATTCTTTTTTTTTTTTTAACAAAAAAGAGGTCCATTTCTGCCCGAGCATTCCCTAAAAAAATGAATATTTTTTGGTGGGTTTATTTCATCTTTTATTTATTTTTTTTTATTTCATATGTATATAATTTTGATATTACTATTATTTTTATATTACTATTATATGTTATACAATTATATGTTATACAATATGAAACTAGAAAGAAAAAATGGCAGCATAATTTAGATATATCAACATACAGATGTGGAAAACAAGACAAAGATTCTTTAGAATGACACTGTAAAACAATTGAAAGGGATGTAGCGCAGCTTGGTAGCGCGTTTGTTTTGGGTACAAAATGTCACGGGTTCAAATCCTGTCATCCCTATCCCTAACTATTCCTTATCTTATGGGCAGTAACAGGGGATCAATTGAGATCAAGTAAATTTGGACACCATACATCCATATAGATATATATTCATAATCATAATCTATATATATTATATATTGAGAAATCTATCTAGATAGATAGATATCGATATAGATTAGGATAGTATATGCATACCAGATGTATTGGTGGGGTCACAAAAATGATTTATGAAAAAAAGCGCTCTTAGTTCAGTTCGGTAGAACGCGGGTCTCCAAAACCCGATGTCGTAGGTTCAAATCCTATAGAGCGTGATTCCATTCTTTTGTTAGATCGAAGCAGTTAAAAGTATGAATTTTGACCTCCTGTGGATTAGAATTAAAACAAATAGTAGGTCAATAAACAAAAGAGATATTATATTAATTAATCAAAGTTCCAACTGATCACCACGTCGGTATTGTAAATATGCAGTTACGAATAATCCAGCCAAAGTAATAGGAATTAGACCTAACACGATTCCAAATAGAAAAACTTCAATCATTTTTATTTCTTTGAAAGAGTAAAAAAAGGGGGGGGTAATATCGATCCTGAAATATTAATAGTATTGCCCATGAATCTCACAAGAATTGGAAATTGACATGATATAGAATATAAGGAATACCCCAGAAAGATTTCTTTTTATGAATTGTTCATTCAAAAAATTTCCAATTCATTTTCGAATTTCAAATCAAATAAGTCGTATCTTGCTCAGCCCAATAAATAGAGCCGAGGTTATAGTTAAAGCCACTAGTAGAAAACCGAAATAACTAATGATAGTAGGCATGAAAAGAGACAAGATGAAATATCTTCGTTTTTATACATATTTTTATAAAGCACTTCCCTAAGTTTCCATTTTTGAAAGAAAGATAGAAAGAAAAGGTACCACTTGAAAAATCCATTTTGGATTCATCAATCAATCATAATCATTATAGACGAACAAAAATAGAGTGACATAGATAAGAAATCAATTCATCATCTGTGACATCTACCCATCTCGTGATTCAAAATCAACCGATTCATTGATCAACTCTTGAGTTCAGTAAACTAATCGAATTCCAAATTCATAAGAACTGTCTAACTTCATTCAATTCAAAAAATAGAAACTTTTTTTGAATTAATAATTAATATCGAATAAAACTGGAAACTATTTGGATCTTTTTTTATTTATTTCTTTTTGTATCGAACTCCTTTTTGATTTTAGAACAAAAAAAAAGAGTGGCCTTATCCTTATAATGTCCTTTAACTTCTTTACTTTCAACTCATTCGATTTCGTTTCGATTTAGTAGTAGGTTCCATTCTCATAATATCTCGAATGAGAATAAAAAGGGTATCAGTATCAGATCGTTCGAAACTTGGGTTCCACATTTTCTTTTTTTTTTTTTTTTTAATAGAAAGCTCTATCCTTGTAATTAAGCCAACAAACAACCCTTTGGATATAATAATACAAGAACAACAATGCGCATGTCACGAATTTCAAATGAAAAAGAGGGGGTTTCAACAAAAACATGTTCTATTCTACAACCACAAAAAGTATATTTCTAGATTTCGCATCTAATTGAATTGTAGAAATATGATAATCTCTTATACGAATTATTAGAAACCAATTCGTCGAATTCACATTTTACTCGATCTTCCGTTTCTAGTACGAAGCCAATAATGTAGAGAACCCTTACTTAATTTATATTCTTTTTTCTATTTTTTTATATTATTTAGATTTCTAGTTACTATAGAAATTTGAGGAATTTTCTATTGAGTACATGATTC